TGTATAGACGTTGTGGCGGACGGACGCTAAGATGGAATAGGCCCGCTAATATGCCTAATGTTCCTGCTGCAATATGATGAGAGGCTATTCCTCCTGGAACAAAAGGATCAAAACCTTCCACGCCCCACGCTGGATTTACAGGTTGTACTTTTCCCGTTAGTCCATAAGGATCGGACACCCATATTCCGGGACCATACAAGCCTGTTACATGAAATGCACCAAAACCAAAGCAAGCTACCCCTGAGAGAAATAAATGAATTCCAAAGATCTTTGGCAAATCCAAAGAGGGTTTTCCTGTACGTTCATCACAAAATATTTCTAGATCCCAATACACCCAATGCCAGATAGCTGCCAAAAAGCATAAGCCAGAAAACACAATATGTGCTCCCGCTACACCTTCGTAACTCCAAATACCTGGATTCGTTACAGTCCCCCCTGTGATACTCCAACCGCCCCATGAATTGGTTATTCCTAAACGAGTCATGAAGGGTATAACGAACATACCCTGTCTCCACATTGGATCAAGAACAGGATCAGAAGGATCAAAAACCGCTAATTCATACAGAGCCATCGAACCGGCCCAACCAGCAACCAGAGCTGTATGCATTATATGAACAGAAAGCAACCGACCGGGATCATTCAATACAACGGTATGAACACGATACCAAGGCAAACCCATGGAAATACCCCTTATATCAAAGATAAATGGACACTACGTAACTTTATTGCATTGGAAAAGACTATAATATGACTATCCTATGGACCACTCTTGTTGAGTCGATTATTTCCGAACAAGGGTTTCTATTCTGTTGGTAATAATGGAACAATTCTGTTCGTAGGAACAAAGAGAAGCAGATTTATTCTATACTCGATAAGTACCAATACGCAATGGGGGAGTTGATCCCATTTTCTATGAGCGAATGAGTCCATACTTATTTATCATTAGAAAGATCTATTCGTAATAATTTGAGTTTATTCATTCTGTCTTTCTTTATGAATTTTTAGAATCTATGGATAAAATAAATACGATAAAACCAATATGAATATTATAAAGACAATAAAAAAAATTGTTACGTTTCCACCTCAAAGTGAAATATAGTATTTAATTCTTTCTGTCATTTAATGCCTATTGGTGTTCCAAAAGTTATATTCCGAAATCCTGGAGATCCAATTTCATCTTGGGTTGACGTATAGTGCGACTTGTCAGATATATTGGGTCATATGGTATTTCCCCGTTCTCTCCCCCGATCGAGATATCCCCCGTTTCGCCCAAGAAAGATAAATTGAATCATCAAAAATTTGGAGCGTGAAGTGCAATTAGATCCATTTTTGAGGGGATTCATATTACTATTATCAATTAGAATAATTCAATTAGAATAATTTATGGTTGGCTTGGTTGGACTAAAAAAATGAAGTATCCAGGCTCCGTTTAGAAAAAACCCAATTGGATTGGTAAGATATCTATGATTGCTATTCATATTTTTTCTTTGTAAAGAGATCCTAATTGTCAAGCAAAGTTATCTCAACTCTAATAAATACTTGTATAAAATGAATTGAAAAAAAAAAAGAAATACAAAAAGAAATGGTAATGGGAGCATTTGTCCTATATGTACAAATCCAAATCGGGCGGATCTTTACCCGGAGTAGAGCATAAACCTAAAAAGATGAAACAGACCCATTCAGGAACAAGAAAATACCATCGCGGTTTGGATTAAATCTCGATGAAAGAATACATCAATGAGAAGTTAATTCGATAAGTTTAATGACCCTTTCTTATAACTTCGAATTTTATAATGGAAAATCGAAAATAGAAAAAAGGAGTAAAAACTCGTCTTTATTGAAAAATCGAAGAAAAGCCCTTTCGTTAGAAGTAAGAAAGAACCTTTCGAAAAAAAAAAGAAAGAGGACTTGAATCTATACATTGATTCACAATTTTTTTGAACCGTATGCATCAAAAGGCGCATGTACGGTTCCTAAGGGATACAATTTTACCCTAATCAACCGACTTTATCGAGAAAGATTACTTTTTTTAGGCCAAGGGATTAGTACCGAGCTTTCGAATCAACTTATTGGTCTTATGATATATCTCAGTATGGAGGATGAGACCAAAGAGCTGTATTTGTTTGTAAACTCTCCTGGGGGCTGGGTAATACCTGGGATCGCCATTTATGATACTATGCAATTTGTGCGACCAGATGTCCATACAGTATGCATCGGATTAGCTGCTTCAATGGGATCTTTTATCCTGGTCGGAGGACAACTTACCAAACGTATAGCATTCCCTCACGCTTGGCGCCAATGAGGTTTTTATTTGAGAGAAAAAAGAAGACTATGCCTTCGCCATATGAATACTAAGTAATAATAGCATGGCACTTCGAATTCGATATGAGAAATTTTTGTATTGTTTTTTTTTTTCAAAACATTAGATTCTGTATCGAGAGAGTAGTATGAGATAAGGGGTATTTCCGATTTTCTCTTATCTATCGGGAGTTCAGTTCAGCGTCACAAACTTTTTTGTTTTCATGCCGGAGAGTTCTTAACAATATTTATGTTATGAAAGAGTACGAAAAAAAAAAAAAAGATTTTTTCCTTATTTGATCGGATTAAAAAGAAACTTTGGGATTGCTGAATCACAGACAAAAAAAAGAAAAAATAAACATATAAAGCAACGGAGCCATCATAGTATTTTTTAATTCCTCCGAAAGGAAGGATGGCAATTTGATTATTTACTCATCTGAGTCTGATAGATTCTATTTTTCTCTTTCTTCAATAGAAAGGAGGGGGGTCAATTTTCTTGTAGAGCCGTATGCACAAAAGATGCCTGTACGGTTGTTCAATTCTATCTTTTTTCTATTCTTTATCATGCGAGATAAGGGAAGCTTTTATTTTGTTATATCATCAGGGTAATGATGCATGAACCTGCTAGTGGTTTTTATATGGCACAAGTAGGCGAATTTGTCGTGGAAGCGGAAGAACTGCTGAAACTGCGTGAAACCCTCACAAGGGTTTATGCAGAAAGAACGGGCAAACCCTTATGGGTTGTATCCGAAGATCTGGAAAGAGATATTTTTATGTCAGCAACAGAAGCCCAAGCTTATGGAATTGTTGATTTTGTAGCGGTTCAAGGAAAATAACATGGATTTCGCGCAAATCCGTGATTTGAGATTTTATCTTCGAATTGAATATTATCGTAAATAGAAGTAATTCACCATCATTCGGTTAGGATCAATCTAAACCAACCCATCATATTATGTATACGATTCAACATGCCAACTATTAAACAACTTATTAGAAATACAAGACAGCCAATCAGAAATGTCACGAAATCTCCCGCTCTTCGGGGGTGCCCTCAGCGTCGAGGAACATGTACTAGGGTGTATGTGCGACTCGTTTAGATCATGAGCTGGCACAAAAGCAAGAAAACGACTTTTACAGTATCAATGATCAGTACCGGTGAATGGGATAGGATGGAAAAAGGAACTCCCTCCATTATTCAAAAAAAAACTTTACCACATCCCTCTATTGTGTATGAAGTTTATGGTTTCCGTTGGTGTAAATCCAATCACCTGAATTTAAGATGATAAGAAATTCTCCATTGGTAACAAATGGTTATCCATTAAGCGGAGGAAATCTTATTTAAAAAGCATAAAACATAAAGATTAGGTAGGCTCCCAATCTGGCAAGAACGGACTAAGAGGGTCAGCTACCCAGCAAACTTTCATAATTAAATACCGTTACTGTATAGGTAGATCTGATTGTGAAAGACCTATTACTGGATAATTCATGGGTAGAGCCAAAGCGTGTGAACTATACAAGTTCCCAATAACATCAATTAGTTGATTAAATAGTAAATTAAAGTATAAAGTAAGGGCTCCGGTGTATAGAGAAGACCTCACCGTTTAAGAAGTAACCATAGAAACGAAGGAACCCACTATTTCTTTTTTTATTTCTTTTATTTACTATATTTTTGATACCTAGGAAAATCCAATTTCTTATTTCTGTCTTATTTCGCAGTGAAATACCTAAAAAAAAAAAGAAAAAATCGTGGTCGGGAAGGTTAGAGTAGCCAAAGCCATTGGAATTTTGATTTTATACATTGGAAAAATCCGTTTTGTTATTAATAGACTAGGAAGGGGAAAAGAATAACTGAAAGAAAGGCAATCAATTAGTTATTCGTCAAAGTTTCATTTATTCAATGACCAGAATTAAACGGGGATATATAGCTCGGAGACGTAGAACAAAAATTCGTTTATTTGCATCAAGCTTTCGAGGGGCTCATTCAAGGCTTACTAGAACTATTACTCAACAGAAAATAAGAGCTTTAGTTTCGGCTCATCGGGATAGGGATAGGAAAAAGAGAGATTTTCGTCGTTTGTGGATCACTAGGATAAACGCAGTAATTCGCGAAAGGGGAGTATCCTATAGTTATAGTAGATTAATACACGATCTGTACAAGAGACAGTTGCTTCTTAACCGTAAAATACTTGCACAAATAGCTATATCAAATAGGAATTGTCTTTATATGATTTCGAACGAAATCATAAAGGAAGTAGATTGGAAAGAATCTACCAGAATAATTTAAATTGAGTTACCCGGAGAATGAACTCCGGGAAGGTAGAGTAGAAATTAGTATGAGAAAATATGCTAAAGTAGTCAAAATGAATGAACACGTTCAATTCAATAAAAACAGATTTCTTTTTTTCCGATTCATTTTTTTCTTACGACACGATACTCAAATCTAGATTCACTCAAATCTAGATTCTTGTAATTATGATTCAAGTGAAGAAAAAGTAAGCCTATTTATTTCGGGCTTTAAAACCAGTAGTTCTAGCGGTCGACTCGGTTCTTTCAAATTGTTTCTCATTATTGAGAAAAGGTAACAAAGATAAAATACGAGCTTGTTTTATAGCAAGAGTAATTAATCGTTGTTGTTTCAAGGTCAATCTATTCACACGTCTTGATAATATTTTTCCTTGTTCACTAATAAATCGACTAATTAA